AAGATGTTGATCGTAAATAATAGGATTGTTTACGAAGAAAAACGAATACAAATTCATATTCAGATACATAAGAATTATACAGGATCCGGAATAGTCTTTTATTTTCTTTTGAAAAAACGGAAATAGATTTAGTCGGAGTAATAAAATTATTCCAATTATGAAATTCATGGAGAAAGAATCGAAAAAAATGCAAAGAGGGAACATCTTGGATCCAGCATTGAAGGATTTTCACTAAGATTTCTAGATGAATAGGATAGGGTATTAGTATATCTAAGACATAATTTAAATGCGACAATTTGTCCTCTAGAAAGGGAAATATTGAATGAATAGATCGTAAATTCTGAGATTTGGGTATTTCTTCGGAGGAAGGTACTAATCGAAGCGAGAATGGAATTTCCACAATGACTGCAAAACCTTCTGATACCATTTGAGAATAAAAATTCGAATAAAAAGAATTGTTATGCCCAACGAATCGATTTTGGTTAAAGTCATTCATTGAATAAATCAATGAATTCTGTTGATACATTCGAGTAATTAAACGTTTCACAAGTACGGAACTGGATTTATTGTCATAACCTAAACCCACAATTTCCATGGGTTCGTAAAAAATCGAACTATTTAACCCATGATCATGAGCAAGTGTGTAAATATACTCTTGAAATATAAGTGGATATAGGAAGTTTTGTTGCCGAGATCCATCTTTTTCTAAATATCCTTGTAATTCTTCCATTTCAATTTCTCTATTTAAAACGGAGACAGGGGGGCGTGTCTTGGGTTATCAAATGATACATAGTGCAATATAATATGGTCAGAACAGGGTATAGATTATGTATATACTATAATAGATAGTATACTATCTACTCAGTATAAATCAAAAGATATACCCCGAGACGGGGAGTCCAATCAACAGATCTCTTTCCTATCTTTTTATCTCCAATTGGAATTGGTTTATGTTTATTATATTATAATAAACAGAGGGTCCAAGATCCTTTATTTTTGCAACCCGGTCGCTCTTTTGATTTTGGAATAAATTAGATTCTCTTTATCAGTATACTCTTTCTTCTACACATCTGTCTCCAATTCATAATTGAGAATAGTTAGGATTAAAAAAAAAAAAGAATCAATGGTCCACTCATAGGAGAACCCTTTCCCGCATCAGGCACTAATCTATTTTAACGTCTAATTAGATTGGGTAATCATTCAAATTAAGAACATAAGCTCGTTGCTTTTTGTTTTACCAGAATTGGAGCCATAGGACTCTATCCATTTATTCATTAGACCAAATTGTAAATGTGAATTTCTTTTGTCCCTTTAAAAAAATCAACACAATATTTTGATTTTGTAACGATCTAGTAAGGATAAATTCAAAGTTCTATTTGAATAAAAAAAAAAATAGATTAATAAATCAATTTATATCTTATTACGACATGCTGTTTTTTCCTTCATTACCTTTCAGGATCAGTCGTGGTCTTATAGACTCTACCAATAGTCTGGACGAATTCGTTGCTTCATCCAAATGTGTAAAAGATCATAGTCGCACTTAAAAGCCGAGTACTCTACCATTGAGTTAGCAACCCGGAAAATAAAAAATATATCAAAATATATAATATATATATATATATATATATATTAGTGTTAGTGTAGATACGATCGAAATGCAAAAATTTAATTGGATTGTACTGCGGAGAACTCCGTCAAAATCAAAACATTGAACTAGCAACAAATCGAAATGTAAAAGAAAGATTTGTTGATCAATTTGTAATTGTAATAAACATAAAAATATAAAAATGAGCGGATCGGATTAAAAAACAATAGATTCCCAATCCGATATAGATTTTCAAATTGACACCCATTTTTCTCTTGATCCGTTGTGTATGTTTTTTTGTTGTTAAGAAAATATGTCTTGTATTACAATAAATCCAGCAAAACCCTCCCTCATTTGATTTAAGTGAAGGAAAGAACCAATATGGGGTAGGGATAAACGGATTTCTTTATCTACGATCGAATTATAGTGGTTCAATACAACATTGTCAATATGAATGGAATATTGAGAAAATCCATTATTTTTTTTTTTCTAAAAAAAAAGCCTTGCGTTGGATTAGCATAAGAGAAATAAGAAGAGAAATAAGAAATTTGAATGGAAAAATAAGGAAGGGATAGAGAAAAAATCTCGAGCTCATTCAATCAATAGAGATATCATAAGAAAAATGTATCCCGCCTTTGTCGGTAAATTCCGGGGAAATAATTACACAAAGATAGAGGCTAGTTACCCTCTATCTTTTTTTTTTACTTTATTTTTATTGAAATTTGAAAATTTTTAATGAAAATTCATAATTAACTCGAAGTTCCTTCTTTAAAGAATTCTGCCTTCCTTAAAATATCATGAACAGTTACTGTAGGTTGAGCGCCCTTTTCAAGGAAATATAGAATAACAGGAACGTTTAAATAAGTTTGATTCTTTATCGGATCGTAAAAACCCACTTTTCGAAGATCTCTTCCGTCTCTTCGGGATCGAACATCAATTGCAACGATTCGATAGATGGCTCATCGGGATAGATGTAGATAAACAATTCACCCCCCCTAGAAACGTATAGGAGGTTTTCTCCTCATACGGCTCGAGAAAAATGATTCTAATTTCTCTATATTTAAGTATATAATTGGCCCATGGATCTATAAAATCATAAATTAAAATATGATTTAAGTGGTTTTCTTATTCCTTACAGAAAAAGTAAATCTCAGTCGTACTCATAACTCAAGTTGAGTAATTCTGAAAGAGTTCGAGGGGAACTCCTTAGACATTTATTGAGCTGTCTCTAACCTCCTTTGTTTATCTCGTCTCGAATCTTTTTTGATTCTTCATTCTGATTCTGATACAATTGTTGAGACAATTGAAAATAGTGTTTCCTTGTTCCGGAATCCTTTATCTTTGCTTTGTGAAATCATTGGGTTTAGACATGACTTCGGTGATCCTTATTCCTTTCAAAACGGCAGCAACATACCTTTTGCGTTTTTTACTTGTTTTAATTTTACCCTTTCGATTTCTATATTGAGGATATACTTACAAAGTTGGTCCAACTTATTAATTGTCACTAACCCTAGATTCTTCTCCCCGATAAATGAATCAATACTTTTACTTTTTCTGCTCGAGCTTCATCATGTACTATTTAAATTAGTACCTAACACAAATTAGGTTCCTAGTGGAATAGAACAAACTATGTCGAGCTGAGGGCATCTTCATTCTTATAGAAAATGGTGGATGTCAGAATCCACAGCCGATCATGTCCTTCAAGTCGCACGTTGCTTTCTACCACATCGTTTCAAACGAAGTTTTACCATAACATTTCTCTAATTTCATTTCGAACCAATATAATATGAAATTGATTCAATATAGAATGATGAATAGTCATTGGGTCGAACGGTATATACCGGTACATAATACTATACTATACTATAATAGTATTATTACTATATAGTAATAGTAATAGTATAGTCCATATTTTCTATCTATCTATGGATAGATAAGTATTTTCTGGAGAGGGCTCAAAAACAATTTTTGAACCCCATATCATATAAATTAATAAAAAAAAAAAGACGAATAAACGAGTTTACTTAAGACTTATTTATATCTTTAATAGATTGTTCGGGACGACCAATCATGAAATGATGGAGGCCCATCTTTCTCGACCAAATAAGCTATAAACCTCAAAAGAAAAAGAAGGACCTTAAAGGTATTTAAGGTATTCCAAATCCCGGAACAAAATCATTTTAACTAAATAAGCTATTCCAATGACCTGGAAAGGTCGGAAGTTTCTCGACAATATCGATTTATCACACTTCTTTTGAGTACCAAAGATTCATATCATGAAAAATTCCGTAAAAATAGTTTAAAGAATCTCCGACTTCGGGTTATAGCCGGAAAACATATTTTCGTTCATGACTTAATTTGATCTCTAATTCAATCAACAAGTCGACGCACTCACAATGAATAACTCCAAATTTTTAGCAGATATCTCATTCACTAAAGAGGTACAAATTTTCATCATGTTCAATTGAATTATAAATTGTTTAATTTAAAACATAGATAGATTGGGAATAAAGTTTATTGGCTTTCATGGGCATGGAATAGAAAAGGTATCGTGTAAGGTAAGATTAAGGTCGTTATTCTTTCATCTGAAAAGAGAAAATCATACTCCTCTTATTCTTATTTTTTCGTATCTATCATATACAATATTTTTCCCGTAAGTAATCCATAAGTAATTATGGATATTTAAGGAATTTCGGATTCTTTTTCACTTAACCGAATGATTTTTACTAAAATAGGACAATAACAATACATAATATATAGACTTGTTCGTTCATTTATATTTATAAAGATTTTCTTTTTCTTTAACAATTTTATGTTTACTGTCGGATACAATGTGATTCCATTTGTCGTTTCTGATTGAAACGATCTGGGACGGAAGGATTCGAACCTCCGAGTAACGGGACCAAAACCCGTTGCCTTACCGCTTGGCCACGCCCCATTTAGATTTCTATTCGACACTTATAAAGACTATTATTAGTTTTGGTTATTCGTCAATTCCAGCCCAACCTAAATAAGATACATACGGAAAATCTTGTTGCTAGGATTCGACATGACACATGTCGATATAGAATAATCAAAAATTTATTGATCATTACATAAAATGAAATTAAAATATTGTATGAAAGTATAATTCCTTGTATTCTCGTTTAAGAATAGAAAAAGGGGATTTTTTTGACCTGCCCCTTTTTATTTTTACCTTATATTATATAAAGTAACTCAATCAAAATCAAATTATCTAATCTACAAGAACCAATTTTTTTTTATGCTTAATATCTTTAGTTTAATCTGTATCTGTCTTAATTATGCCCTTTATTCAAGTAGTTTTTTCTTCGCCAAATTGCCCGAGGCTTATGCCTTTTTCAATCCAATCGTAGACGTTATGCCCATCATACCTTTATTCTTTTTTCTCTTAGCCTTTGTTTGGCAAGCCGCTGTAAGTTTTCGCTGAAATCTTTAATACTTTCCTAAATTCATGATTTTTTTGATCAAAAAAATTAATAGGATTGGATAGTCTTACATTATGAACCCTCGATTCAAAAAATAGAAATTTTTGATATTGAATAACCATAGTAATTAATTTGAATCCATTTATTTCCTTGTTCTAACTCTGACCTTCCAGTGAACAAAGACTTTATTAGGTCTTCCACAATACCTAATTGTAATTGTGGGGGTAACAAGAAAATTTTTATAACGAAGGACTCAGAATCTTATTACAAATAAATTAGTGAAAAATTTTTTTTTATTGTGATTGTGAGGTGTCATGTTAAAATAGCATATGTGGTCCAAAAAAATTAGGTAATCCATTCCCATAAAAAAAAATCTTGGAGATTGTGTAATGCTTACTCTCAAACTCTTCGTTTATACAGTAGTGATATTCTTTGTTTCTCTCTTCATTTTTGGATTCTTATCTAATGATCCAGGGCGCAATCCTGGACGTGAGGAATAACCATAAGATCTTTTTTGTTTTTCCTTTCTTTTTTCTTATTTTTTTGATGATAAAATATAAGGGATTGATTGATATTTTTTCGAATTGAAAAGTTTCAAGTGATTAGATAGAGCGGAGAGAGAGGGATTCGAACCCTCGGTACAAATAATTCGTACAACGGATTAGCAATCCGACGCTTTAGTCCACTCAGCCATCTCTCCAAATTCCAATTTGAAAAATTTTTTATGTGATGTGACACGTGAAGTTGAAGTAAAGATTGATAAAAAAAACCCCAGTTTTCTTTCCTTATTAGAAGGATAGAAAAATAACATATAACCAATATAAAAAAAAGAGAATTAATTATATAAATTCTATACTATATTATTTCTATACTATATTATATAAATTCTATAATTATATATATAAATAAATATAAATAAATTAAATAAATATATATTAAAATATTTAAAGATATTTACAAATTTGATCCGCAATTCAATTTATATAATGATTCGAAAGAGATATCACCAATAGAAAAAATGCCTTATTGATTTTATTTTGTACAAAAGATTTATTCCCCCGGCCCAATTTAAGTACTGGAGTACTGGCCGGGCCATTACTTATTTTTAGTTTCAATGAATCAATCATTCATGGATCAACCAATTCAATTATGATTTGATATCAAATCATAAATACTTGTTATTAAAGAAGCAACAAGGGCAATTTCCATCCCCATTCCTATGATGGAAGTTTCATCATTTCTTATTATTAATAATAAATATTTTATATTTTCTTCTTAATGTTAATGTTCTTTTTTTTATTCTTTTATAAATAAAAATTTACTTACTGAAAAAAGTGGACTAAAAAAACACATACACATACATATATTAAATAAAAAATAACCTCAACTATATAAACATACATATTTTTCATATTGATTATTTATAATTTATAATCAATTATAAATAGATCATTTACTTGTACTTGTTCAATTAAAAGAACAAGCTTTATTTGAACACTTGAGATCAATTGACCTAAATTCATAAGATCTGACAGTTTAAAGGAAAGTCGAAAAGAACTGTGTATACAGAATTGATCATTTGGATGATCCGGCTTCAATGACTCCTTCGGACCGGGACTCTCAGTAATGACTTCCCAGCAAACGAAAAGTATAATTATAATTATAACTTTTTATCTTATTTAAATAAGATAAGCTTTTTGCTATTCGCCTATTTTTTTTTTATCAAGTTTCCGGGGGGCAAAATACACGTAAACACTAGCATTTTCATGATTCTGATGCTATCTTGATTGTATCTCATCTCTTTGTTCGACAAATGTTCCTCCATTTATATACAATATATAAATTGTAGCGGGTATAGTTTAGTGGTAAAAGTGTGATTCGTTCTATTAACAACTTAAATAGTTAAGGGGTCTTTCGGTTTTTTCATATTCCGAATCAAAACTTTATTTCTTAAAAAGGTTTAATCCTTTACCTCTCAATGGCATATTTGAGGAAGAATATACATTCTCACGATTTGTATCCAAAGGTCAATTATAAATTGAATAAAGATAAAATTGGATTATGGAATCGTGAAGCATAATTTTTTTGCATTGGATCAACTCTTCCAATTGAATGAGTATGAGTCAAGGATACATGGATAAAGATACAAAAGTTTATTTCCAATCGTAACTAGATCTTCAATTTTTGTGTTGTAAAAGGGAGATTGAAGCTTTTAGCTAGAAAACGGTGGTTTTGGTTTACTAGAACCATCGGCATATTGTTTCCGCTCGGTGGAAACCAAATTCTTTTCCTCAGGATCCTGTGAGTAGAAATAGGGAACGAAGAAACTAGACAGAGTTGATATAATTCTCCTCCTCTAGAGGGATCATCTAGAAAGCGAGTAGATTTGAATGAATTCAGATAAAAAAGCTGACATAGATGTTATGGATGTCATTTTATTTCTGGGAATACATCGATCTTCCATAAAGG